ACTTATCTGCACTTCTACAATTCCAGAGATTCGAGGTTCTGTTCTAGAGTAACCATAGTAATTGAAGTCTCGTTTGTATTATGGATAGGCTAACAACTTTTTTAACTTTTCAAATATGGATATGCATATTAGGCATTAACTTTCTTTTTGAACGAAAGAGAAAAAAGAATATAAAATATAATTTCTTTTTGTTACATACTTTACCCATCTATAAAATAGATGGGGTATTTATCCAAAGACCGAGATGGAGAAAGTATGTAGTATGATCTAAACTTTTTTTTATGAATATATATATATATGTCGATTTATCTTAAGTAATTTATAGAAAAAAAAGACTCATACAAATTAATCATGTGCCAGGAACCAGATTTGAACTGGTGACACGAGGATTTTCAGTCCTCTGCTCTACCAGCTGAGCTATCCCGACCATTCCCATTCCCGATACCGAGACCACATTCTCATATTACTAGAAAACTTAGGTCTATGTCAATTCAAAGGGTATTACAAAGTCTTGTCATGGTGTTAGAATTTCTTGGATCGGAGACTTTGTAAGTTTCAGGATGAAGAACGATAGCAACCGTGACTCGTTCGGGGAGTCTGTGGTTAAAGAGGGTCATTTGTCCATGTATCATATATCATAAGACTTGACATAATAGACAAATTTTTAATAGACAAATTTTTATCTCGGATACATTTGTAAAATAGTAGGGTGAATGAGAAAGATAACTTTTTTTGAACTACTAAAAAAAAAAAGATAAGATAAATAGTTAAGGAGTCAAATGGGCTTTTTTTGGGGATAGAGGGACTTGAACCCTCACGATTTTTAAAATCAACGGATTTTCCTCTTACTATAAATTTCATTGTTGCCGGTAATGACATGTAGAATAGGACTCTATCTTTATTCTCGTCCGATTAATTAGTTATACAAAAGAACTATCAGACCGTGAGGTAAATGCTTTGATCAATGCATATTCGATTCTTTCTTCAATATGGAATCGATTCCCAACAATTTTTCCGTTTTTCATATAAAAAATACAGATGCAGGTCGTCATTAATCATTTGATAGAGTATTTCAGTACGTATGTATATACGTACATCCTTCATCTTTTCGGAAGTTTCAATGGAAGGATTCCTCTACCAATGCAACACAGTCAATTCCAGTTGTTAGAACAGCTTCCATTGAGTCTCTGCACCTATCCTTTTTCACCTTCTGGGCCTTTGTTTGTTTTTGTAAATTAAATAAAGGATTTGGCTCAGGATTGCCCATTTTTATTAATTCCGGGGTTTCTCTGAATTTGAAAGTTATCACTTAGTAGGTTTCCATACCAAGGCTCAATCCAATTAAGTCCGTAGCGTCTACCAATTTCGCCATATCCCCCTCCTTTTTGTTTTGAGATTAGGATCTCATTTTGATTGAGATGTCGTTTTCCTTTTTATTTTATTTCTTCATTTATTAAATACTGATTTCCTATCTCGAAAAAGTTTTTCTCCTCTTTGATTTCTTGGCAATCTTCTTTCATCTTCTATAGTAAACCCGCCTTTGGTCCAATCAGAAACGATTCTATCATTTCTGTATCCGCAATTCAATATAGATGGATAGATACCACGTATATATGTTTCTCTTCTGCTCGTTTTTACCACGCAATTTTTAATACTTGAACGGTCGAGACTTTTTTTCGTTTGAGCTTCCATCTTTACAAATCAGAGCGCAATATTGTTTCATTATTTAGAACAAATGATTCCATTTCGAAATAGAAAATATATTCTATATGTAGAAGATAGAAGCTTAATAAAAATACTTTCAAATAGCATTTGAAAGCAAAAACGAAAATGATAAAATTCTATCGAATATTAAAGAATATTCTATATCTATATTCTATTCTATAGAATAGTGATGTGAGAAAAAAATATAAATCATATATATCGATAGATTAATCGTTATTTTCTATGGTAAGTATGAGTATTGAATATTTCTTTTCAATTCTATATTATATTTTTTCTATATTCATTATGACTAGCTAATATGAATATTAATTAATAGCTAAGAAGAGATGACATTTATTGAATCCCTATGCATGTAGAATTTCTCTTTTGTGAGCCTGCTTAGCTCAGAGGTTAGAGCATCGCATTTGTAATGCGATGGTCATCGGTTCGATTCCGATAGCCGGCTTTTCTCTATTTATTTTATTCGAGTTTTTACATGATTGAGAATTGAGAATGTCCCTTTGTGAAATGCGAAATCAAAAAATATTAAAAAACATCTTTTTTTTCTTATAGGAACTTACAACTATGTCATTAAAAGACTCCCTTTTTCTCTTTTTTAGCTATATTAGCTATAATAGAATAATATATATATAGTTATATAATAGATATATAATAGATATATAATAGAAAGGTCTCTGTCCCATTCATCTAATCTAATTATTCTTTAGAGTACAAGTACACTACTTCCGTAAACTTCGCTTCATTTATCATTTAGTTCAGTTTTAGTTTAGGTTTA